TTGGGAAATGTTTCAAACAGATGTACACTCCCCCCTTTTTTTTGACAGAATAGACAAAACACCTTTGTTTTCTTTTGATATCTCAAGGATGATGAACCTCATTTTTAGGGAGGAAAAAAGCCCAAAAATACAAACATTTGATTATGTGGGTGAAGGGGCAAAAGAGAAAGAGAAAATGGAGAAAGAACACGAAGAGGAGTATAAAAGAAAAGAGGATAAAAGACAGGAGGAGGAACGGATAGCAATAGCAGAAACTTGGGATAATATTATATTTGCTCAAGCAATAAGGAGTTCCATATTAGTAACCCACTCGATTCTTCGAAAATACATCGTATTACCTTCATTGATAATAGTTAAAAATATTGGTCGTATGTTATTATTTCAATTCCCTGAGTGGTATGAAGATTTGACCGAATGGAGTAGGGAAATGCATGTCAAATGCACATATAATGGTGTTCAATTATCGGAAACAGAATTTCCAAAAGATTGGTTAACAGACGGTATTCAGATAAAAATCCTATTTCCTTTCTCTCTGAAACCTTGGCATAGAAAAAAGCTACGATCCCATCATAAGGATCTAAGAAAAAAACAAAAAAATTTCTGTTTTTTAACGATCTGGGGGATGGAAACAGAAGTCCCCTTTGGCTCTCCCCGAAAAAAACCTTTATTTTTTGAACCCATTCATAAAACACTCGAAAAAAAAATTAGAAAAGTCAAAAAGACAGGTTTTTTCTTTCTAAGAATTATAAAAGACAACATAAAAGGTTTTCTAAAGATTCTCAACGAAAAAATAAGATGGATTATCAAAATAGTTCTATTTATAAAAAGAAAAGTGAAGAAACTCTTTTCCTTAGTGACGCGAGTCTATGACCCAAGTCAAAATGAAGAACCAAGTCAAAATGAGAAAGATTCCAAAAAAATCATCCATGAATCACCCATTATAATTGTATCCGGAGATTGGACAAATGATTCACTGATAGAAAGAAAAATTAATGATCTGGCTGATAAGACAACCAAAATCTGGGATCAAGTAGAAAAGATTAGAAAAGACAAGAAAAAAAAACCTCTAACTCCAGATATTGAGGATATAGATATTAGTACTAACAAGGGAAATTTTAGTAATAAAAGAACCGAATCACGGAAACATATTTTTCAAATATCTAAAAAAAGAAGAAGTGCCCCATTAATCTCTAAATGGAACTCTTTTATGAAATCTTTCATTGAAAGAATATACATGGGTATCCTTCTATGTATCACTAACATTTACAGGATCAATGCACAATTTTTTCTTGACTCAACAAAAAATACTTTAAATGGATACACTTACAATGACGAAATAAAGGAAAAGGATACTAATGAAACGAATCCCAATATAATTCCCTTCATTTCGACTGTAAAATCTCTTTCTACTTATACTACTAATATAATTTCTACTTATACTACTAATATAAGTAGTTATAGTAATTCACCGATTTACTGCGACTTATCTTCTTTGTCTCAAGCCTATGTGTTTTACAAATTATTGCAAACCCAAGTTAGTAACAAATATAAGTCAGAATCCATATTTCATTACTACAGAACATATCCTTTTATTAAGGATAGAATAAAAGACTATTTCCATGACTATTTACATACACGAGGAATATTTGATTCAGAATCAAAACACAAGAAACTGCGGAATTCTGGAATGAGTGAATGGAAAAACTGGTTAAAGAGCCATTATCAATACAATTTCTCCCATGACAAATGGTCTAGATTAGCACCTCTAAAATGGAGAAAGAAAGTCAATCAGCATTGTACGATTCAAAATAACGACTCACCAAAATTGGGTTCATATGAAGAAAAAGACCAATTAATTCATTCCGGGAAAAAGGATTATTATAAATATAAATTGGACTTATTGAAGAGTCCGAGTTGCGAAAAAAAAATTAAAAAACACTACAGATATGATCTTTTATCATATAAATATCTTAATTATGAAGATGTGAAAGACTCCAAGATTTATGGATCACCATTACAAGTAAACAGGCATGGAGAGATTTCTAATTACAATACATATAAATACAAATCGTTTTATGCTACAACTATAAATGATAGCCTAGAAGATAAATATACAATTGATAGGGATCAAAATCTAGATAGAAAATATTTGGAATTGAGAATCACCAATTTTTACCCTAGAAACAATATTGAAACTAGGACTAGTACGGGTATCAGAACTTTCATTAATAAAAAAAAGAAAACTACTAAGACTGGGACCAATAAGAAAGATATTCTTTCTCTTTATATCAGAATTCATCAAGAAATCCAAACAAAGCAAAAAGAGTTCTTTTTTGATTGGATGGGAATGAATGAACAAATGTTAGATCGTACTGTATCGAATCTGCGCCCTTGGTTCTTACCAGAATTTGTGCCGCTTTACGATCAATATAAGACTAATCCGTGGATCATACCAATCAAATTGCTTCTATTTGATTTTCATGGAAACAAAACAAGCGATCTTTATATAGATCCAAAGGTGGAATCTAATCAAAAAGAAAGATTTAATCCAAAACCAAAAGTAGAACCTAATCAAAAGGGATATCTTGAATTAGAGAATGGGAACCGGGACGAGAAAGAACGACAGCACCAAGAAAATCTTATATCTGATATAAGAAACCAAAAAAAAGATGTTGGAGCAAATTCCGCGGGTTCAGATATTAAGAAACGCAGAAAGAAAAAGAAATTCAAGAGCAAGAAGGAAGCGGAACTAGACTTATTTTTGAAAAAATATTTTCTTTTTCAACTCCGATGGGGTGATTCTTTCAATCAAAGAATGACCAATAATATCAAGGTATATTGTCTACTGCTTAGACTTATGAATCCGAATGAAATTGCTATATCCTCTATTCAAAGAGGAGAAATGGGTCTAGATGTAATGCTGATTAATAAGGATTTGTCTCTTCCAGAATTGATAAAAAGGGGAATATTTATTGTTGAACCGGTTCGTTTGTCTATCAAATGGGATGGAATTTCGATTATGTATCAAACCATAGCTATTTCATTGACCCATAAGGTTCAGTACCAAACTAATCGAGGATACCAGGTAAAAAAACATATTGATAAGAATTACTTGAATGGCTCGATTGCACGACACGGAGGAGTGCGTGTGAATGGGGACAATAATAATTATGATTTGCTTGTTCCTGAACATATTTTATCTCCTAGCCATCGTAGAGAATTGAGAATTATAAGCCGTTTCAATTACCGAAATAAGAACCTTGTGAATAAGAATCCAGTATTTTGCAATAGAGCTAAGACTAATGCGCAGGGGTTTGAGAAATTTGTAAATAGGGATAAGCATTTTGATACAGATACAAATAACTCTCTCAAATGGAAAGTGTTTCTTTGGCCCACTCATCGATTAGAAGATTTAGCCTGTATGAATCGTTATTGGTTTGATACCAATAATGGGAGTCGTTTCAGTATGTCAAGGATCCATATGTATAAGCAATTTGGAATTCGCTGATGTTACAATCAATTTCCCTCTTTATCACGCGCCTGGTATATGAGAACATGCAAATAAATACATTAGACTCTGATACACAAGATTCAGTCGCATATCAATTGGACCTAGGAATGAATCGACAGAATCTTTTTAGGTCCCTTTCCCTTTCATTCTGTTTCGTGAGCCCAGGAATATACCATCCCTTTGTATCTGAATAAATTTATTGTTATTATTTATTCATATTCATTTTGATTTGTTGGATAGAAAAAAGAGTAATATATGAATCAATCCAGATTATTGTGTACACCAGAACAAAATAAATGGTATTATTATTCTTGATTGGGAAGATTTATATCCGTGGGAACAAAAAGAAAAAAAGAGAAGAATTTATTTGTATGGTAAAGAATTCGCCCATATCCGTTATTCCACAAGAAGAAAAAAGGGGTTCTGTTGAATTCCAAGTATTTAATTTTACCAATAAGATAGAGAGACTTACTTCACATTTGAAACTGCACAGAAGAGACTATTTATCTCAGAGGGGTCTGCGGAAAATTCTGGGGAAACGCCAACGACTGCTGGTTTATTTATCAAAGAAAAATCGAGTGCGTTATAGGGAATTAATTAGTCAATTGGGTATTCGAGAACCAAAAACTGGTTAGTTTGGAAATTCGTTTGAATTATTCGGTTCATTAGATCTTGAATTTGGATGAACCTCGTTTCATTTTCAGGAATTCATGGAATAATGAATTGGGATCGGAGAAATGGAATAATGAATTGGAATCGGAGAATAAAAACATATGACTGTACCAGACGCAAGAAAAGACCTCCTCGTGGTCAATATGGGTCCTCAACACCCGTCAATGCATGGTGTTCTTCGACTCATTGTTACTCTAGATGGCGAAGATGTTATCGACTGTGAACCCATATTGGGTTATTTACACAGAGGAATGGAAAAAATTGCGGAAAACCGAACAATTATACAATATCTACCTTATGTAACACGTTGGGATTATTTAGCTACTATGTTCACGGAGGCAATAACCGTTAATGCACCTGAGGAATTGGGAAATATTCAAGTACCTAAAAGAGCCAGCTATATTAGGGTAATTATGCTGGAGTTGAGTCGTATAGCTTCGCATTTGTTATGGCTTGGACCTTTTATGGCCGATATCGGTGCGCAGACTCCTTTCTTCTATATTTTCAGAGAGAGGGAATTGTTATATGATCTATTCGAAGCTGCCACAGGTATGCGAATGATGCATAATTATTTCCGTATCGGGGGGGTAGCTGCTGATTTACCTCATGGCTGGATAGATAAATGTTTAGATTTCTGCGATTATTTTTTAACGGGAGTTGTTGAATATCAAAAGCTTATTACGCGCAATCCCATCTTTTTGGAACGAGTTGAAGGGGTAGGTTTTATTGGGGGAGAGGAAGCCATAAATTGGGGTTTATCAGGACCAATGCTACGAGCTTCCGGAATCCAATGGGACCTTCGTAAAGTCGATCGGTATGAGTGTTATGATGAATTCGATTGGGAAGTCCAATGGCAAAAAGAAGGAGATTCATTAGCTCGTTATTTAGTAAGAATTGGCGAAATGACGGAATCCATCAAAATTATTCAACAGGCTCTGGAAGGAATTCCGGGGGGCCCTTATGAAAATTTAGAATTCCGACGCTTTGCTGGAACAAAAGATTCAGAATTGAACGACTTTGAATATCGATTCATTAGTAAAAAGCCTTCTCCCAGTTTTGAATTGTCAAAACAAGAACTTTATGTGAGAGTAGAAGCCCCAAAGGGAGAATTAGGTATTTTTCTGATAGGAGATAATAGTGTTTTTCCTTGGAGATGGAAAATACGTCCACCCGGTTTCATCAATTTGCAAATTCTTCCTCAGCTAGTTAAAAGAATGAAATTGGCTGATATTATGACAATACTAGGTAGTATAGATATCATTATGGGAGAAGTTGATCGTTGAAATGATAATTGAAGAAGCACAAGCTATCAATTCTTTTTTCAGATCGGAATCCTCAAAAGAGGCCTATGGGCTCATATGGTTACTTGTACCTATTGTTACTCTTGTATTGGGAATCACAATAGGGGTATTAGTAATTGTGTGGCTAGAAAGAAAAATATCTGCAGGGATACAACGACGAATTGGTCCTGAGTATGCCGGCCCCCTGGGCATTCTTCAAGCTCTAGCGGATGGGGTCAAACTACTTTTCAAAGAAGATCTTCTTCCATCTAGAGGAGATATTCGTTTATTTAGTGTCGGCCCATCCGTAGCGGTCGTATCAATTCTACTGAGTTATTCAGTAATTCCCTTTGGCCACCACCTTGTACTAACCGATCTCAGTATAGGTGTTTCTCTATGGATCGCTATTTCAAGTATTGCCCCTATCGGACTTCTTATGTCCGGATATGGATCAAATAATAAATATTCCTTTTCAGGTGGTTTACGAGCTGCTGCTCAATCTATAAGTTATGAAATACCGTTAACTCCATGTGTGTTATCAATATCTCTACGTGTGATTCGTTGGAATACGCACTCCTACCTCTTTCTTTGCTTTTTCTAGGAAAGAAGTTGGTTGATTGAATATATAGATAGAACTCTTTTTTATTCATCACTGGGATCTATGAACTAAACCAGATAGTTATATGAGTGAAACAAAACTGCTTATGAATTCGCAGTAAGAAGATCGAGTCTCATTACCTACGTACGAGAGTAAAGTGGAGCTAAACATAAGCAGCGGAAGCTGTTTACCCCAAGTATCGATTAGCCATCAGGACTTGAAGCGGGCGCAAAAGATCAACTGTATGGAATTTTTACTCTTGTATTTATTACCATACCGAGGATCCACAAAAACTGAGTGGACGGTTAGGAACACCAAGGTACACAAAAGATTAGTAATGGAGATAATGTAACGTATCCAAACGGATATTTTTACATTACATAAAAGGAGTCATAATGAGGGCTTGAAGTTGGTAGAAATGATCAAAAAGTACTTCCCCGTGATCCCGATCCAGAGTATAGCTCCTATCCACTGATTTAAAAATAACTATCAGGAACGAAGTAATCCTTTATTTATATAGTATAGTCCTTCTGAGAAAGAAGAGAAGAACAGGAAGGAAAAATGGATTGACTATTTATTGTATCTTATGGAAAGATCGAGTTAAGTTATTACTGAACAAGAAACTAAGCAAAAAGAATAAAGGATGAGATGGATTCAGAAGTGTACTTTTTATTTGTTATTATCTTATCGCGGACAGAATCCCACTGGTCTAGTTCACTTATGAGCATTTTGATTCATCTTTCTTTTTTCCTATGGTATGCCGATGTAATACCGAAGCATACCTTAGATTTATTCGTGACCATTGAGGAGCCGTATGAAGCTGAGGTCTCATGTACGGTTCTGGAATAGAGATGGGAACAGTGATGTTATCATCGACTATGATTATCTAACAGTTCAAGTACGGTTGATATAGTTGAGGCGCAGTCAAAATATGGTTTTTGGGGGTGGAATCTTTGGCGTCAACCTATAGGGTTCATAGTTTTTATAATTTCTTCACTAGCAGAATGCGAGAGATTGCCCTTTGATTTACCGGAAGCCGAGGAGGAATTAGTAGCAGGTTATCAAACTGAATATTCAGGTATCAAATTTGGTTTATTTTATGTTGCTTCTTACCTCAATTTACTAGTTTCTTCATTATTCGTAACAGTTCTGTACTTGGGAGGGTGGAATCTTCCTATTCCATATATACCAATTACTGAACTTTTCGAAATAAATAAAACTAGTGAAGTCTTTGGAACAACAATTAGTCTCCTCATTACATTAGCTAAAGCTTATTTGTTCCTGTTCATTCCTATCTCAACAAGATGGACTTTACCTAGGCTGAGAATGGATCAACTATTAAATCTTGGGTGGAAATCTCTTTTACCTATTGCTCTCGGTAATCTATTATTGACAACTTCTTCCCAACTTGTTTCGCTATAACAGAATAGGATATTCCAGATTCTTATCCTCTCTCAAGCAAGAGAAAGAAACATCAAATTATTCATGGATATTCACGATATATGTTTCCTATGGTGACTGGGTTCATGAATTATGGTCAACAGACAGTACGAGCTGCAAGATACATTGGTCAAAGTTTCATGATTACCTTATCTCACGCAAATCGTTTACCTGTAACTATTCAATATCCTTATGAAAAATCGATCACATCAGAGCGTTTCCGTGGGCGAATCCACTTTGAATTTGATAAATGCATTGCTTGTGAAGTATGTGTTCGCGTATGTCCGATAGATCTACCTGTTGTTGATTGGCGATTAGAAACAGATATTAGAAAGAAACGATTGCTTAATTATAGTATTGATTTCGGAATCTGTATATTTTGTGGTAATTGCGTGGAGTATTGCCCCACAAACTGTTTATCAATGACCGAAGAATATGAACTTTCCACCTACGATCGTCACGAATTAAATTATAATCAAATTGCTTTGGGTCGGTTACCAATGTCTGTAATTGGAGATTACACAGTTCGAACAATTATGAACTCAACTCCAATAAAAATATCTATGGAGAAACCCCTTGATTCAAGAACGATTACCAATTAAATTAAAAATAAGACTCAGTTTTGATCAAAAGTAGGTAAGTTTCTTTCATGTCAGACAAATAATAACTAGATTTGTGAGGATTATAACTACTTTTGGAATATATAAATATATATAGCCATTATAGCCATAGCCCTTATTTGTTTAATTACAAATATGAAATTACGAACTCTGTTTCGACTAAAGACAAAAGCAAGATTGGCCCGTTCAATTGATTAACTCAATCTACATAAACCCACACCACGCTGGGGTAAGAACTATTAGATATAAAAAAGGGTAACCCACTTTTTCCCGACCAGTAAGATCATGAGATATTTTGACTTATTTATCGCTTATTTAACACATAATGGATTTACCTGCGCCAATACATGATATTCTTTTAGTATCTCTGGGATCAGGTCTTATAGTAGGAGGTCTAGGAGTGGTATTACTTACCAATCCAATTTATTCTGCCTTTTCGTTGGGATTGGTTCTTGTTTGTATATCTTTATTTTATATTCCATCGAACTCTTATTTTGTAGCTGCTGCGCAGCTACTTATTTACGTGGGAGCCATAAATGTCTTAATCTTATTTGCTGTGATGTTTATGAATGGTTCAGAATATTATAATTCTTTTCATTTTTGGACTGTCGGAGATGGATTCACTTCGCTAGTTTGTACAAGTATTTTTTTTTCACTAATTGCTACTATCCCAAACACGTCATGGTACGGGATTATTTGGACTACAAGATCAAACCAGATCATAGAACAGGACCTGACAAGTAATGTTCAACAGATTGGGATTCATTTATCAACAGATTTTTATCTTCCATTTGAACTGATTTCTATAATCCTTTTAGTTTCCTTAGTGGGCGCAATTGCTATGGCTCGCCGGGAATAGATACTTAGAATTGGAAATAACAAACCAACCAAATAAAATAAAGCAAATAAGGTCTTCCTCCGTGTAATTGTTATCGCATCTATCTGTCCACCCTAAATTGGAATATTGTTCATGAGACATATTTCAAAGTTTTTGTTAGTTCGACGACCCATTTCAGTGTCTTTTTTGGTACTGTATTTCTTATATATATTATATGGATTGATAATTGAATTAGATTCAGTAGAATCTTCTCATTTAATTAATCGAATCAGTTGAATTGTTGTTTATATTGAAATGAATCGAGATTGACGAGGAGTTGGTCAATGATGCTCGAGCATGTACTTGTTTTGAGTGCCTATTTATTTTCTATTGGTATCTATGGATTGATCACAAGTCGAAACATGGTTAGAGCACTTATGTGTCTTGAACTTATACTGAATGCTGTTAATATGAATCTCATAACATTTTCTGATTTATTTGATAGTCGCCAATTAAAGGGAGACGTTTTCTCGATCTTTGTTATCGCTATTGCAGCCGCCGAAGCAGCTATTGGACCAGCTATTGTTTCTTCGATCTATCGTAACAGAAAATCAACTCGTATCAATCAATCCAATTTATTGAATAAATAAAAATAGTCGGTAGTCGGAACCTTTACTCAAATAAAATATATAAAGACATATACGTTATGTCACTCTGTAGAAGTAAATAGACACTTGACTCACGTTATGGATCAATGGATCATAAGCATGGATTAGGAATAAGAGTACAATAAATTTTATACGTTTTATTTCTTTATTATATATAACTATAATTCATTTATAGATTAGCAAAACGTGTATTGACTGATATGACCATGTTTGATGAAAGATAAGAGATCAAAGTATCTTGGGCCTATCTCATGAACAGATCAGAAATAGATTTCTAACAAAACTTTATGGTCTAATCACCGATTCGTCTGGTGCCAAAATATTTAATCATTTACTAAAGCTACCAGACCGAAAATTTATGACGTTCCAAAAAAAAATTAATAGATCTAATGTC